TTATTCTTTTATAAAAGAATAATTAAAAACGGTTTAATTAATTATATATATATATATATATGTAATTATATAATTAATTAATTAATTATATAAATATTTAATTTATTTATATATATATATATATATTAAATATTTATATAATTAATATATTTAAAATTCAATGATTAATGTAAAATAATTAATATTATTAATATTAATATTATATTATTTAAATGAATTAATATCGTTTAATATTGATATTAATTTTTAATATAAATATTATAAAAAAGAAAAATAGAAAATTAATAAAAATTTAATAATTTATATTAAATATTTTAATATAAAATATTAAAATTTAATAATTTATATTAAATATTTTAATATAAAAAAAAAAAAAAAAAAAATTCTATTTGTAAAATTTTACATATAAATAAAAATTTATTATGGTTAAAAAAATTTATTAAAAATTTATTTTACATATAAATTTTAGTATTTATATTTATTTATTTAAAAAATATTTTAATTTTATTATTTATAGTAATTGATATTAAATAATTTAAGAAATTAAGATTTAGTAATATAAAAATTAATAACAAATTTTGTGCCAGCAGTTGCGGTTATACAAAAGTTAAATTAAATTTTATTAGTAATTAATAAGTAATTTTAATAAAAATATAATAAAAATTTTAAATTATTAAGTGAAATTTTAATTTAAATAAAATTTATTTTTTTAATTATTATTTAATAAATTTTTTTAAGAAACTAGGATTAGATACCCTATTATTGAAATTTTAAATTAATAAATACTAAAATAATAAATAATTATTTATTGAAACTTAAATAATTTGGCGGTATTTTAGTTCATTTAGAGGAATCTGTTTAATAATTGATAGTCCACAAATAAATTTACTTAATTTATAATTTTGTATATCGTTGTTATAAAAATATTTTTTAATAATTAATAATATTTTAAAATTTGAATATAAAATTAAATCAAATCAAGATGCAGATTATAATTAAGAATATAATGGATTACAATAAATATATTTAAATGAATATTAATTTGTAAAAATTAATTGAAAGTGGATTTAAATGTAATTTTATTTAATTTATTAAAATGATTAATAATTAAAATATGTACATATTGCCCGTCGCTTTCATATATATATATATATATATATATAAATTGAAATAAGTCGTAACAAAGTAGAGATACTGGAAAGTGTTTCTAGAAAGACAAATTAGAGCTTGATTAAGTATTTCATTTACATTGAAAAGATATTAAAATTTAATTAATTTGAGGGGATAAATTAAATAATTAAAAATAATAAAAAAATTTTTATGGTATATGTATATATTAAAGGGGGGGTTTAAGTATATTTATAGAAAAAAATTTATTAATTTATAGTTAATTAGTATTGTAAAAGAATTTTGAAATAGTTGAAAAAAAAATTATAGGAAAGTAATTTTAATTTAATGTATCTTGTGTATCAGAGTTTATTAAGAAAAAATTATATTTAAATAAATTCTCGAATTTAAAAGAGATAATTAATTATAAAATTTATTGTTGTAAAAATATTTTTAATAATTAATTTGAAATGAAATGTTAATCGTTTTTAAATATATCTAGTTTTTTCAGAAAAAAATTTAATTTTAAATTATTGAAAAATTTTTATTAAATAAAGATTAATTAATTTAATAAAATTTTACATATAATTTTATAATTTAAGGGATAAGCTTTAAATTAAATTTATATAATTAGTTTTAATAAAAATTATTAAAAATTTTATGATTTAGATTATTAAAAAATTTTAATTTATTATAAATAATTTTAATAAAAATAAAATTTAAAAAAAATTTATAATATTATGAAAAAATAATTTAAAATAATATTAAATTAATTATAATGATAAAATTAGTATATAAAATTTAATTAAATTAATAATTTAATTTAAATAATTAAAAGGAATTCGGCAAAAATTTATATTCACTTGTTTATCAAAAACATGTCTTTTTGTTAAAAATATAAAGTCTAATCTGCCCACTGATTAATTATTAAAGGGCTGCAGTATTTTGACTGTACAAAGGTAGCATAATCATTAGTCATTTAATTGATGACTTGTATGAAAGATTGGATGAAATATAAGCTGTCTTTTTATTATATTATAAAAATTAATTTTTTATTTAAAAAGGTAAAATAATTAAAAAAGACGAGAAGACCCTATAGAGTTTTATAAATAATTTTATTAAAATTAATTTATAATTTAATTATTAAAATTTAATTATTTATTTTATTGGGGTGATAAAAAAATAAAATTAACTTTTTTTTTAATTTAACATAAATAAGTGGAAAATTGATCCAATTATATTGATTATAAGAAAAAATTACCTTAGGGATAACAGCGTAATTTTTTTTTTTAGTTCATATAAAAAATAAAGTTTGCGACCTCGATGTTGGATTAAGATAAAATTTAAATGTAGAAGTTTAAAATTTTTGATCTGTTCGATCATTAAAATCTTACATGATCTGAGTTCAAACCGGTGTAAGCCAGGTTGGTTTCTATCTTTTTAAAAATAAAATATTTTAGTACGAAAGGATTAAATATTTAAATTAAATTTAAATTAAAGAATATTATTAAAATTAATTTTATAATTAATAAAATTTATTATATGATACTATTTTGGCAGAAAAATGTAATGGTTTTAGAAGTCATAAATATATAATAAAATTATATAGATAGTATATGTTAATATATGATATTTATATAATTATTATTGGGTTATTAATTTTAGTAATTGGGGTATTAATTGGGGTTGCTTTTTTAACTTTATTGGAGCGTAAAGTATTAGGTTATATTCAAATTCGGAAAGGTCCTAATAAAGTTGGGTTAATAGGAATTTTACAGCCTTTTTCTGATGCTATTAAGTTATTTACTAAGGAACAAACATATCCTAATTTTTCCAATTATTTATGTTATTATTTTTCTCCTGTAATTAGATTTATTTTATCTTTGATAATTTGGGTTTTAGTTCCTTATTATTTTAATATAATTAGATTTAATTTGGGTGTTTTATTTTTTTTATGTTGTACAAGAATAGGGGTTTATACTGTAATAGTTGCTGGTTGATCCTCTAATTCGAATTATGCTTTATTAGGAAGTTTACGATCAGTAGCTCAAACTATTTCTTATGAAGTTAGATTAGCTTTAATTTTAATATCGAGAATTATTATAATTATAAATTTTAATATAATAAATTTTTTATTGCATCAAAAGTTTATTTGATTTTTTTTAATTATATTGCCATTAGTTTTATGTTGAATTAGATCAATATTAGCTGAAACAAATCGAACTCCTTTTGATTTTGCAGAAGGTGAGAGAGAATTAGTATCAGGGTTTAATGTTGAATATAGAAGTGGAGGATTTGCATTAATTTTTTTAGCTGAATATTCAAGTATTTTATTTATAAGTTTTTTTTTTACATTAATTTATATAGGAGGTTATAGATTGACTTTATTATTTTATTTAAAATTAGTATTAATTTCTTTTTTATTTATTTGAGTTCGTGGTACTTTACCTCGTTATCGTTATGATAAATTAATATATTTAGCTTGAAAGAGATATTTACCTATTTCTTTAAATTTTTTATTATTTTTTTTAGGGTTAAAAATTTTTTTAATATATTAACTTTTTTTAGTATAAATTAATAGAATAAATTATTCTTTCTTAAGTTTTCAAAACAAATGCTTATACAAGCTCATTAATTAATTAAATAATAATTTATCTCAATATATACTAATTAAAGGATTAAAAATAAAGTAAGAAAAATAAAAAATTGTTAATAATTGCCCTGTAATAATATAAGGATCTTCTACTGGTCGAGCTCCAATTCAAGTTAATAAAATAATTATTATAATTAAACATCAAAATATAATTTGATTTATTGGATAAAATTGAATTCCTTGAATTTTTTTGAAATAAGTAAATGGAAGAATAATTAAAATTAAAATTGATATAACTAAAGCAATAACTCCTCCTAATTTATTTGGAATAGATCGTAGAATAGCATAAGCAAATAAAAAATATCATTCAGGTTGAATATGAACTGGGGTAACTAATGGATTAGCAGGAATAAAATTATCAGGATCTCCTAGTAAATAAGGGTTAGTTAAGGTTAATAATGACAGTAAAAGTAATAAGATAATAAATCCAATTAAATCTTTGAATGTAAAGAAAGGATGGAAAGGAATTTTATCTAAATTACTATTTAATCCTAATGGATTATTAGATCCTGTTTGATGTAAGAATAGTAAATGAATTACTACTGCTATTAAAACAATAAAAGGTAAAAGAAAATGAAAAGTATAAAATCGAGTTAAAGTGGCATTATCTACTGCAAATCCTCCTCAAATTCAATTAACTAATATAGATCCTAAATAAGGAATTGCAGATAGAAGATTGGTAATAACAGTAGCCCCTCAAAATGATATTTGTCCTCATGGAAGAACATATCCTATAAATGCAGTAGCTATTAATAAGAATAAAATAATTACTCCTACTATTCAAGTATATATTAAGTTGAATGATTCATAATAAATTCCTCGTCCAATATGAATATAAATGCAAATAAAAAAAAATGATGCTCCATTTGCATGTAAAGTCCGAATTAATCAACCATAATTTACATTTCGACAAATGTAGTTTACACTATAAAAAGCTAATTCAATATTAGCAGTATAGTATATAGTTAAAAATAATCCTGTTAAAATTTGAATAATTAAGCATAAGCCTAATAAAGATCCAAAATTTCATCATCTTGAAATGTTAGATGGGGAAGGTAAATCAATTAAAGATCCATTAATAATTTTTAAGATTGGATGAGATTTACGTAATAAAATAAATTTATTTGTCATTTGATATTTAAATATTTGAACGTAATGGGCCATAAAAAATATTAGTAATTTTTACTACTGCAATTAATGTAATAAATAAATAAATTACCATTATTATTATTATTATAAAAGTTTGATTATTATAAAGTTTATTTAAGTTAATTTTATTTTCATTAATATATATATATATATAGTCAAATTTAAATATATCTGAATTAAAAAAAAAATTTATTCATGTTAAATTTTTTATAAGAAAAAATTCTAATATTATAATAGTATAAATAAAAATAATAAAAATACATTTTAAGTTAAAAGATGATTTAAATAATTCATTTGATGCAATTCTTCTTACATAGATAAATAATACTAATAAACCTCCTAAAAAAGTTAAAAATAAAATATAAGAAAATCAATAAGTTTTAATTATTATTCCTGATAAAAGGCAAGTTAATAAAGTTTGTAATAAAATTATTAATCCTATAGATAATGGATTATTTAAAAATAATATAATAATTGATATAAATATTAATATAAAAGAAAAAAATATTTTTGTAATTTCAATCAAAGAATAGTTTAAAATAAAATAATAATTTTGGAGATTATTGATAAAGAGATTCTTTTTTTTTGAAGTTTTTAAAGTTTTAACTTAACTTTGATTTACAAGACCAATATTTTTTTTTAACTATAAAAACTAATGATAGTATTAAATGTATGAATTATTTTTATTATAATATTTATTGTAGGAAATTTAATTTTTATTTCTAAGCATAAACATTTATTAATTATTTTATTAAGATTAGAATTTATTGTTTTAAGAATTTTTTTTTTTTTATTAATTTTTTTTAGTTATATTGAATTTGATTTATATATATTAATAGTTTTTTTAGTTTTTTCTGTTTGTGAAGGAGCTTTAGGGCTATCAATTTTAGTATCTATAATTCGAACTCATGGTAATGATTATTTTCAAAGTTTTAATATTTTATTATAAGTATGATAAAATTTTTTTTTATGATAATTTTTATAATACCTTTATGTTTTAAAAAAAATATATTTTGAATGGTTCAAATAATATTATTTTTATTGATATTTATATTTATAAATGTAAGAATAAGAATAAATTTATATAGAAATATAAGTTATTTAATATCATGTGATATTTTATCATATGGTTTAATTTTATTAAGAATTTGAATTAGAATTTTAATAATTATAGCTAGAGAAAATTTATATAAGATAAATTTTTATATTAATTTTTTTTTATTAAATGTAATTTTTTTATTAATTATATTATATTTAACTTTTAGAATAATAAATATGTTTTTATTTTATTTATTTTTTGAAGGTAGATTAATTCCTACTTTATTATTGATTATTGGTTGAGGATATCAACCTGAACGTATTCAGGCTGGGATTTATTTATTATTTTATACTTTATTTGTTTCTTTACCTTTATTAATAGGTATTTTTTATGTATTTAATGAATTAAATTGTATAATAATTTATTTTTTAAAATTTATTAATTTAAATATGTATGTATTATATTTTTCAATAATTTTAGCTTTTTTAGTTAAAATACCTATATATTTTGTTCATTTATGATTACCTAAGGCTCATGTAGAAGCTCCTGTATCAGGTTCAATAATTTTAGCTGGGATTATGTTGAAATTAGGAGGATATGGTTTATTACGTTTAATAATTTTTTTACAAGAAATTAATATAAAATTAAATTATATTTGAATTGTAATTAGATTATTAGGTGGGTTTTATATTAGATTGAAGTGTTTTTGTCAGGTGGATATTAAATCTTTAATTGCTTATTCATCAGTCGCTCATATAAGACTTGTAATTAGTGGAATTATAGTAATAAATTATTGAGGATTTATTGGTTCTTATATTTTAATAATTGGACATGGATTATGTTCTTCAGGCATATTTTGTTTAGCTAATATTAGATATGAACGTTTACATAGTCGTAGATTGTATATTAATAAAGGTATAATAAATTTTATACCTTCTATAAGATTATGATGATTTTTATTATTAAGATCAAATATAGCAGCTCCTCCAAGATTAAATTTAATGGGAGAAATTAGATTAATTAATAGATTATTAAGTTGATCTTTTATGAGAATAATTATATTAATATTAATTTCTTTTTTTAGAGCTGGGTATAGATTATATTTATATTCTTTTATTCAACATGGAAAATATTATTCTGGGATTTATAGATATTATACTGGAGTATCACGAGAATATTTAATATTGTTATTGCATTGATTCCCTTTAAATATTATAATATTAAAAATTGATTATAGTATAATTTGATTTTATTTAAATAATTTAAATAAAATATTGATTTGTGGTGTCAAAAATATGAATAAGATTCATTTTAAATTATTAATAATATTAAATATTCTATTTGTTTTATTTCATTTATATTTTTATTTTTAATAAGAATAATAAATTTTTTTTTTATAATTTATTTTATTATGAATAATTTAATTATTTTTTTAGAATGAGAAATTATTTCTTTTAGTTCAGTAAATATTGTTATATCTATTTTATTGGATTGAATATCTTTATTATTTATGATATTTGTTTTTTTGATTTCTTCTGTAGTTATTTATTATAGAAAAAGTTATATAAGTTCAGAAATTAATTTAGTTCGTTTTATTATTTTAGTTTTATTATTTGTTTTTTCAATAATATTATTAATTATTAGACCAAATATTATTAGAATCTTATTAGGTTGAGATGGATTAGGATTAGTTTCTTATTGTTTAGTAATTTATTATCAAAATTTAAAATCTTATAATGCTGGGATATTAACAGCATTATCGAATCGAATTGGTGATGTTTTAATTTTAATAGTAATTGCTTGAATATTAAATTATGGTAGATGAAATTATATTTTTTATTTAGAATTTATAAATAATGATTTAGTAATAAAAATAGTGGGCAGATTAATTATTATTGCAGCTATAACTAAAAGAGCTCAAATTCCATTTAGATCATGATTGCCTGCAGCTATAGCAGCTCCAACCCCGGTTTCAGCTTTAGTTCATTCTTCAACTTTAGTTACAGCTGGAGTTTATTTATTAATTCGATTTAATATACTATTAATAGATGTTTTTTTTTTAAAATTTTTATTATTATTATCAGGATTAACTATATTTATAGCTGGGATTGCTGCAAATTATGAATTTGATTTAAAAAAAATTATTGCTTTATCTACATTAAGACAACTAGGTTTAATGATAAGAATTTTAAGAATAGGATTTTCTGATTTAGCTTTTTTTCATTTATTAAGACATGCTATATTTAAAGCTTTATTGTTTATATGTGCCGGAGTAGTAATTCATATAATAAATGATATACAAGATATTCGTTTTATAGGGGGGATTAGAATGTATATTCCTTTAACTTCTTTATGTTTAAATATTTCAAATTTAGCTTTATGTGGGATTCCTTTTTTAGCTGGATTTTATTCTAAAGATTTAATTTTAGAATTGGTTAGTTTTAGAGATTTAAATTTAGTAGTTTTTTTATTATATTATGTATCTACAGGGTTAACAATATTTTACACTTTCCGTTTAATAATATATTTAATAATTGATGATTATAATTTATTAAGAATTTATAATTTATATGATGAGGATTATATTATATTAAAAAGTATATTTGTTTTATTATTTATAAGAATTATTAGAGGAAGATTTTTAAGATGAATAATTTTTTCTTACCCTTATATGGTTTATTTACCTTTTAATTTAAAAATAATAGTAATTTATGTTAGATTTTTAGGAGGTTTATTAGGTTATATAGTTAGTAAAATAAATATTTATTCTTTAAATAAATTTATTATAACTTATAATTTAAGAAGTTTTTTAAGAATGATATGATTTATACCTAGTTTATCTACTTATGGATTAAATTATTATTTTCTTAATTTTGGTCAAAATTTATTAAAAAATATTGATTTAGGTTGAAGAGAATTATATAGAGGTTGAGGTTTAATAAATGTTATAAAAAAATATTCTATTTTTTATAATAATTTTCAAATAAATAATTTTAAAATTTATTTATTTAGATTTTTTATATGAATAATAATTATATTATTATTATTATTATTAAATTTATATTTAAATAGCTTATATAGAGTGTAATATTGAAGATATTAAGGAAATAGATTAATTATTTTTAAATATATTTATAAAAAAAATAATTTTTATCTTTACAATGAAAATGTAATATTTTTTTAAACTATATAAATAGAAATATTAATGGAATTTAACCACTAAAAATTAAGTTAGCAGCTTAATTTTAGTCTTTATATTTCAAATAATTTAATTGGAATATTTATTCAATTTTATCATTAACAATGATATACCTCTATTTGGTTTCAATTAATAAATAAGGAGTAAATTAAACTCTATCTTTTAAGTCGAAATTAAATGCATATTTGCTTCTTATTTTATAAAATAATAAATAAGATAAATTAATAAATTAATATTTTTTGAATGCAAATCAAATGTTTTTATAAACTATAATCCTTTATTAATTAGTTCAATTTAATATATTTTGATTTCATTCATGATATAAACCAATTAATAAAATAATTATAAAAAAAAAACTAATTTTTGATCAGATAATAAAATTTACTATTTTAAATAAAGGAATAATTGGAAAAATTAAAGCAATTTCTACATCAAAAATTAAAAAAATTACAGTGACTAAAAAAAAATGAAGAGAAAAAGGAATTCGAGCTGAAGATTTAGGGTCAAATCCACATTCAAAGGGGGAATTTTTTTCTCGGTCTGAAAATGATTTTTTTGATAAAATAATAGATAAAAATATTATAATATTAGCGATTAATATAATTAAAATAGAAATATTAGTTATTAAAATAATTATTTATATTAATTATTATTAAACATTTTGATTGGAAGTCAAATATACTAAATATATTATATAAATAATTAATTTCCTCATCAGTAAATAGAAATATAAAGAAATAATCAAACTACATCTACAAAATGTCAGTATCAAGCTGCTGCCTCAAATCCAAAATGGTGATTATTAGAAAAATGATTATTTAAATGACGAATTAAACAAATTAATAAAAATAATGTTCCAATAATTACATGAAGACCATGAAATCCAGTTGCTACAAAAAAAGTTGAGCCATAAACACTATCTGCAATAGTAAATGAAGCTTCTAAGTATTCATAAGCTTGTAAAATAGTAAAATAAATTCCTAAAATAATAGTAATAAATAATCCTTGAGTTATTTGAGTATTATTGTTTTCTATTAAAGCATGATGAGCTCATGTTACAGAAACACCTGATCTAATTAAAATAATTGTATTTAATAAGGGAATTTGGAAAGGATTGAATGGTGTGATTCCTGTTGGGGGTCATATAATACCAATTTCAATATTAGGGGCTAATCTACTATGAAAAAAAGCTCAAAAAAAAGATAAAAAAAAAAATACTTCAGAAATAATAAATAAAATTATTCCTCAGCGAAGACCTTTAGTAACTAAAATAGTATGTTTACCTTGAAGAGTGCCTTCTCGACAAATATCTCGTCATCATTGATATATAGTTAAAATAATAATAAAATATCCTAAGATTAATAGATTTATGTTAAAATTATGAAATCATTTAATTATTCCTGTTACTAAAGTTATAACTCCAATAGCTCCAGTTAAAGGTCATGGGCTATAATCTACAAGATGAAATGGATGGTTAAAGGTTGTTTTCATTAATTAATTAACTTCACTAGAATATAATGTTCTTAAAATTGTAATAACATAAGATTGAATAATTGCAACAGCTGATTCAAGAATTAATAGTAAAATTTGAATAATAATTAAAATAATAATAAAATAAGAGGGTAAGTTAGTTCCTGTTCTTCTTAAAAGAGTTATTAATAAATGACCTGCAATTATATTGGCAGTTAATCGAACTGCTAATGTTCCAGGTCGAATAATATTTCTAATTGTTTCAATTATTACTATAAAAGGTATTAGGATAGAAGGAGTTCCTTGAGGAATTATGTGAATAAATATATGTTGAGAATTATTAATTCATCCATAAATTATAAAGCTTAATCATAAAGGTAAGGAAATAGATAAAGATAAAGTTAAATGTCTTGTTCTAGTAAAAATATAAGGAAATAACCCTAAAAAATTATTAAATAAAATAAATGAAAATATTGAAATAAAAATAAAAGTTGATCCTTGGAAATAATTATTTTTTAATAATGTTTTAAATTCATTATGTAATTTATTTAAAATAAAATTTCAGAAAAAATAATGTCGATTTGGGATTAATCAAAATGAATATGGGATAAATATAATACCTAAAATAGTTCTTAATCAGTTTAAAGATAAATTAAATAAGTTTGTTGAAGGATCAAAAATTGAAAATAAATTACTTATCATTTTCAAAATAAATTTTTATTTTTTATATTATTAAAATTATTAATTTTATCTGTAGATTTAATATTATAAATATAATAATTTAAAATATTAAAAATAATAAAAATTATTAAAAATAAAATAAAAGATATTAATCAATTAATTGGTATTATTTGAGGAATAAAAGAATATTACTAAAATAATAATTTAAATTTGACATATTTATGTTATAAATTTAACTAATTCTTTCCATTAGAAGTAAATGCTAATTTACTATAAAATGGTTTAAGAGACCAATACTTGCTTTCAGTCATCTAATGAAGAATAATTATTAATTCAATTAATAAAATTTTTAATTGAAATTCTTTCAACAACAATAGGTATAAAACTATGATTAGCTCCACAAATTTCTGAACATTGTCCATAAAAAAGTCCTGGCCGATTAATAAAAAAATTAGTTTGATTTAATCGGCCAGGATTAGCATCTACTTTTACTCCTAAAGAAGGAATGGTTCAAGAATGAATAACATCAGTAGCTGTAACTAAAATTCGAATTTGATTATTTATAGGTAAAATAATTCGATTATCTACATCTAATAAACGAAAATTATTAGAAATTAGTTCATTTGAGGGAATTATATATGAATCAAATTCAATATTATTAAAGTCAGAATATTCATAACTTCAATATCATTGATGACCAATAGATTTTAAAGTAATTAAAGGATTATTTAATTCATCTAAAAGATATAATAATCGTAATGATGGTAAAGCAATAAAAATTAATGTAATTGCTGGGAGAATAGTTCAAATTAATTCAATTAATTGGTTTTCTAATAAAAATCGATTAATAAATTTATTGAATAATAGTCTTAATATTAAATATCCCACTAAAATTGTAATTATAATTAAAATAATTAGAGTGTGATCATGAAAAAAAATAATTTGTTCTATTAAAGGAGAATTTCTATTTTGAAGATTTAAATTAGATCATGTTGCCAATTCTAAAAAAAGGATAATCCTTTATAAATGGGGTTTAAATCCATTACATATAATCTGTCATATTAGAAATTACTTAAAATTGGGAGTTCATTATATGAATGTTCAGCAGGAGGTAGATTTTGGTATCATTCAATAGAAGAGGATAAATTTAAAGAAAATAATGTAATTCGTTGATTAATTATAGATTCTCAAACAATAATTAACATTAATATTACAGCTAATAAAGAAATATAAGAACCTAACGAAGAAATAATATTTCAAGAAATATAAGAATCTGGGTAATCAGAATATCGTCGAGGTATGCCCGCTAATCCTAAAAAATGTTGAGGAAAGAATGTTAAATTAACACCAATAAATATAATAAAAAATTGAATCTTTAAAAAATAAGGATTAAGACATAATCCTGTGAATAAAGGGTATCAATGAATAAATCCACCTATAATAGCAAATACAGCTCCCATAGATAAAACATAATGAAAATGAGCTACAACATAATAAGTATCATGAAGAGTTATATCAATAGAAGAATTAGATAAAATAACACCAGTCAAACCTCCTACTGTAAATAAAAAAACAAATCCTAAACTTCATAAAATAGAGGGAGAATAATTAATTTGGGTACCATGAAAAGTAGCTAATCAGCTAAAAATTTTAATTCCTGTAGGAACAGCAATAATTATAGTAGCAGATGTAAAATAAGCTCGAGTATCAATATCTATACCTACTGTAAATATATGATGGGCTCAAACAATAAATCCTAATAACCCAATAGCTAATATAGCATAAATTATTCCTAAACAGCCAAAAGTTTCTTTTTTTCCTCTTTCTTGTGAAATAATATGGGAAATTATTCCAAATCCAGGTAAAATTAAAATATAAACTTCTGGATGACCAAAAAATCAAAATAAGTGTTGGTATAAAATTGGATCTCCTCCTCCAGCAGGGTCAAAAAATGAAGTATTTAAATTTCGATCAGTTAATAATATGGTAATAGCACCGGCTAAAACTGGTAAGGATAAAAGTAAAAGAAATGCAGTAATTCCTACTGCTCAAACGAAGAGAGGTATTTGATCAAATGATAAATTATTTAATCGTATATTAATAATTGTTGTAATAAAATTAATTGCTCCTAAAATTGAAGAAATTCCAGCTAGATGTAAGGAAAAAATAGCTAAATCAACAGAGCTTCCTCTATGAGCAATATTGGATGAAAGTGGGGGATATACTGTTCATCCTGTCCCTGCTCCATTTTCTACGATTCTACTTGAAATTAATAAAGTTAAAGAGGGGGGTAAAAGTCAAAAACTTATATTATTTATTCGAGGGAATGCTATATCAGGGGCTCCTAATATTAAAGGTACTAATCAATTTCCAAATCCACCAATTATAATAGGTATAACTATAAAAAAAATTATAATAAAAGCATGAGCTGTTACGATAGTATTATAAATTTGATCATCTCCAATTAAAGAGCCTGGGTTACCTAATTCAGCTCGAATAAGAAGACTTAATGAAGTTCCTACTATTCCTGCTCAAATTCCAAAAATAAAATATAAAGTTCCAATATCTTTATGATTTGTTGAATAAAGTCATTTTCGCTAATAAAATGGCTGAGAATAAATAAGCGATAAATTGTAAATTTATTAACGAGAAATTTCTCTTTTATTAAGTCTTATATTCAATTATGATATAAAATTGCAAATTTTAAGGAGCAAATAATGCTAAGGCTTAAAGAATAATTTCTTTATAAATAATTTTGAAGATTATTAGTTTATTTTAACTTAAAACCTTATTATTATAAAGAAAAAAAAGTTCTTAAAATTAAACCAGATAAAGAAAAAAAAGATAAAAAATTAATAAATTTAAAATAATTATTTTTAATATAAATTTTGAATCATTTTATTTTAAAATAATTAAATATAAAAGTTGAATAAATAATTCGGATATAAAAAAATAATGTAATTAAACTTATTATAATAAAAATAAATGTTATAATATATATATAATTATTAATTATAAAATTAATAATAATTCATTTGGGGAAAAATCCTATAAAAGGTGGTAAACCTCCTAATGAAAGAAAATTAATTAATAAATTAATTTTAATAAAAAAATTTATATTATTAATAAATAATTGATCAATAGAAAATATATTTATTATATAAAAAAAAAAACATAAAAATCTAATTATAAAGGAGTATAAAAGTAAATAAAATATTCATAAATTTTCACTAATTATAATAGCTAATAATATTCATCCTAAGTTATTAATAGATGAAAAAGCTATTAATTTACGTAAAGAAGTTTGATTTAAACCTCCGATGGCTCCAATAATAATATTAAAATTAATAATAATAATAATAAAATTTTTATTAATATAATAAGATAACAAAATAATTGGGGTAATTTTTTGTCATGTTATTAAAATAAAATTATTAAATCATGATAATCCTTCTACAATATTAGGAAATCAGAAATGAAAGGGGACAGATCCTATTTTTATTAATATTGAAGAATTAATTATAATTGAAATAAAATTATTAATTTCAAAATTTTTTATTAAAATTATTTTTATAATAATTGAAAATAAAAAATTAATTGAAGCAATAGATTGAGTAAGAAAATATTTTAATGAAGCTTCTGTTGATAATATATTATTAGGGGATGAAATTAAAGGAATAAATCTTAATAAATTAATTTCTAAGCCAATTCAACATCCAAATCAAGAATTAGCAGAAATTGAAATTAAAGTACTAAAAAATAAAATAAAATAAAAAAATAATTTACTTGAATTTGTTAAATTTAAAATTTAAAATAAGAAATTTATTTCTAAAAAGAATTATAAATTCAAATTATATTTTAATGTAAGATGCATGATAGTTTTTGATACTATAAGATATAGTTTAATTCTATAAAATATAAATAAAGGTAAAATAATATTTACTTAATTTATTCTATCAGAATAATCCTTTAATCAGGCACTTTATTTTTAAAAAAAAGGTATTTCCTTTATATTTGAAGTATGAATCCAAAAGCTTAATTTAGCTTATTTTTAA